AGAAATTTTTGACGAATGCCACCAAGAACTTTTATTATTTCGACACAAGAAAGGGGCTTTTATACATCCCTTTCTTGTGTCGAAGACGAAAAAGACTCCCTCTAATTATTTGTGTTCTCTCAGTTATCCTTCCTTTCTAGGCTCCTCTTACTTATCGTATGTTTAGTATCTAGTCAAATTAGATTCTATTAGATATTAGAACAGAAAAAACCTATTTTTGAACATTTCGATCTGACACACGAATAGGGATCGAGTCACACCTATCAAATTGGGATTGAAAAAAGCAAAGAAGGGGTAAGGCCAAACAGTGTTCTTCACAATAAATATACATATTAGAAATGCGATAAAAGGAATTCCAGGCATATCTTATATGGGGGAAAGAAAAGATATGTAAACAAGCAAATTTCATACTTTTTTTGATCATACCTAACTAACCCAATGGCCAGAAAGAGTTTGATTCGTTTTTACGAATTTCATGTTGATAAATCCACGGATCTAGAAATTCATCTCAAACAATTGAACCTTCTCAAACTGTTTCTTTTTAAGAACCAAAAAGATTTGTGCCAAAACAATAGATGCAAAGAAGAACAAAAGGCCTTGAACACGTAATGGGTCTTGAAGTACTATTTCCGCATCCCCCTGACCAAACCCACCCACATTAGGATTACTTGTTAATGGTTGATCGAGTTTAATAGATTCACCCTCTGAAACAAGAAGTTCTGGTCCTGGAGGGATAATATCAACCACTTGACGCCCGTCCGATGGATCTGTTATGGTTATATCGTATCCCCCTTTTTCTTTTCGTATGATTTTGCTTACTATACCCGCTGTTGTAGCATTATAAACTGTATTGTTACTTTTGCTACCGTCAGGATAAATCTGACCCCTTCCCCTGTTTCCGCCTACATATATCGGATATTTTAAGAAATGAATATCCTTATTAGTAGCAGGGTCTGGGGAAAGAATCGGAAAGGTAATTTCACTATATTTCTGACCAGGAACGGGGCCTATAACAAGAATATTTTTTTTAGTGGGGCGATAACTCTGAAAAGACAGATTGCCTATCTTTTCTTTCATCTCGGGCGAAATACGATCGAGCGGTGCTAATTCAAAGCCCTCCGGTAAAATAAGAACAGCCCCTACATTCAAAGCGCCTTTCTTACCATTAGCAAGAACTTGTTTCAGTTGCATATCATAAGGAATTCTAACAACTGCTTCAAATACAGTATCCGGAAGTACCGCTTGTGGAACCTCAATATCCACGGGCTTATTAGCTAAATGGCAATTAGCACATACAATACGCCCAGTTGCTTCTCGTGGATTTTCATAACCCTGCTGTGCAAAAATGGGATATGCGTTTGAAATGGATGCGCCGGTTATTATATATATCATGACCGATAGGGAAATAGATCGAGTAATCTCTTCCTTTATCCAAGAAAAGGTATTTTGAGTTTGCATGGTCCAATCGTTGATCCCGAAAATTTCTACAATAAAATTTGGTAGGTCGCTAGTCTAGTCCCCTATCCACCATTTTGTTATTTACTGTATACTAAAACTAAAAATACTCAAAAAATTTTACCGAAAGATAGCAGCAATTCCCCCCTCGACGGGTAGAAAGAATAAAGTAAGTTCGACTTTGCATGCTTGTATACAAAGTAACAAACAAACTTTATATTTGAATTGGATTTGGATCAGTGAATCATTTCTCAATCATTTATTGAATGATAAATAACTACAAGTGACGGAGATACGCGATTTAAATAATGAAAGATCCAATATTTTAAAATTGTATCTAGAATGACAGGAAAGGTGGAAACAAGACCAGATAGAATTTGATCATTATAAGCAAACCCAAAATCCTTGTAGATATAACCAATCATTAGTTCCCAACCGTGGGTTGAATGGAATCCAATACAGAAATCCGTTAATAAAAGAATAGAAAAAGCTTTTATTGTGTCACTTAAATTAGATAGGAATTCTTGAAGCCAAGAGTTAATAATAACAAGTTCCTCATTACCTAAAATGGAATAACTACTTAGAATAAAGAAATAGATTATATTTGTCGAGAAGTGCAAAATCATATGGATACAATCTTCATTGTGAATCGTGACCAATTGGATCGTTTCTTTGTGTATTCCTATATGAAGTTTTGGTAGATGTGTTTCCGGGTATTCTTTTATCATTTCGTCCAAGAGGAAGAGTTCCTCTAATTCTATGAATTGTACTAGAATACTCTTTTCGTGAATGTCATTCAAGAAAGTTTCGCATTGCCCAGTATTCCACCAATTTGTAACCCAGGATTTAATACTTTTATTGAATGAGAGCGAAATCCACCAGGGCAAAAATATTATAGATGCAAGATATAGAAGGGGAATGAATGTTTTCTTTTTTTTTTTTAACATTTTTTCATCTGTGAATTATTAATGAACCACCTCTTTCATTGACTCTAGGCAATCTAATCTTTCTATCAAGCAGGAGTTCCATTATAAGATAGATAGTAATCCCAGGAATTGATTCTCTGCTTTTTTATTAAGTGCTTAGCCCTTGAATCTAAAATATAGAAGTCAAAAATATGATAAGAATCCACTTCAAATTCGAGTGAAAATATAAATATATAGAATATTATTTCCAGAGATTCAAATTGATCCGATTCGAAGCAATTGTCCTCTTTCGATAAATGCTCAAAAGAACCCCTTCAAGTTCAAGTAATAAATATGATTCTATGCGGATTTCGAGACGAAAGAATCTTGATAAAAATAGCAAGTAAAAAAAAATGGTTTTGTTTTAGGTTATGATTCTTACGTATACGCCTGCTTTGGCTCGAAGAATGAATGGGGATTCTTAAAAAAGTTCAGTTAGGTTATGCTCTAGAAAAAAAGGGGTTCTTGACTTGAGTTTTTTCCTCTTGCCGCATTTGATTGAATTTATTCTTCATTTCTCAATTGAATCGGTACGCGCAAGAAATAGGCCAATTCCGCAGCTTTTTGCTCAATTTCTCGCGGAGTCAAATTTTCATCAGTACGAGTCAAAGGAACGGCACCCTGACCTCTGATTTCTATATAAAGGACACGACGAACAGAAATACCTTCTTTAACTTCTATTCTGATAGATTGAATATCCTTGATAAGGAATCGTAGAAAGATGCGACGGTTTTTCCCAGGGAATCCCCAACGAAAAATACACACTAGTCCTTCTTTTTTATCGAATCGATCATAACCACTACCTACATTCCACGCAATTGTGCACCATAAATAGGAACTAATAAAGAGACCCGCAATCCCATAGAAAGACATCACGATTCCTTGCGGAAAAAAAACTATTTGCTGAGACGGAAATAAAGATATCAAATTTCTACCAAGATAACTAGAAGTTCCAACCAATAAAAATCCTAATGAACAAAAAAAAAGGATAAAAGCCCAGCAGAAATTGCTTGTTTTTCTAGACCCCGCTATAAATTCTATCCATATAGATTCTGATGGCCAACTCATACATACCAGATCCAGTTGCATTTTATTGGAATTGAGATAATAAGCATATATTTTAATTTTTATTTTTTATTTTGTTTCCGAAGTAACTCTAATCAGCTAGCACTATTTGTGAACCTTTAGGAATAATCCATCGAATTACTTAGATCTAAAAGAATCCCCTTTACTTTATAGGATCCCCCATAAAGATCTACATACCTATGATACATGGACTTTATATCATCCATCTGCTGCGATCCCAGTCCACAGCTACTATTCATTTACCCATACATCGTGTTTACGAATATGCATGCATAAGAAATAGCTTTTTGATTTCTATTTGGAAAAACTACTTGTTATACAATATTCTACTAATATAGATATCCATGATATCTAAGTTTTGAAAAAATAGATCAAATTTTGTCTTGGTCCCATCGCATCTAAAAAATCTTAGTTTTTTGAACATATAAAGATAAAGAAGCCATTGCAATTGCCGGAAATACTAGGCCCACTAAAGGCACAAAAATAGAGGGTAAGCTGTTGAGAGTTGTCATAGAATGGGTACCTCAATTTTATATTTGTACCTGTTATTGTTACTTATAAAGATATCTCAATAATAATTAACAATTATATTAGAATTCGTATATTATACTACTATAAAACTAATTACTAAGTAATAAACTAAACTAATGAATATGTAATTAGTTTTATAGTAGATATATATCTAATAAAAAAAGTACAAGGACTGTTAATGACGATCGAAAGATATCTGTATAATAATCCACTTGATTTATTATTCTGAATTTTTTTTTTGATTTATTATTCAAATCTACGAATAATAAATCAAAAAAAAGAGTGTTAGTCAAAATTTTTGAAAAATGAGATTCGTTAGAATTTGACCCCGATCCAAGAAGGGAAGGAGGATTTTATTTTAGTAAAAATAGAATTCTCGCGAGATATCGAAAGATCAAAAACTCTATATCTATTTTTTTCTATATTTGAATTCTATATACATCCGCAAGAGAGGAAGATTGAATTCCTTTTATTTGTCTCGCCTAATTCTAATTTCATTTCACAAAGGGGAGAATTCCCTTTTTATCTTCTTAATAAACTAAAAGATTGCTCATTAGTAATCAGTAATATCGCTAAGAATAAGAATTCAAAAAATTATTTCTACAATTCAATTTGATGCTACAAAGGAAAGAAAACCCCATTAGTCCTACTTTGATTCTGATAAACTAACTCCAACTACCTTTTCCATACAAATAAAAAATTGAACTTATAACTTAAGGCTCTACCTGATTTGGAGTTGGAGTCAAAGGAAAAAAATCGTGGAGCTGAAATAACTCACTCAGAACACCTTTTAAAAGTTTGCGTGGTACAATTAGATCGAATAAGCCCTTATCAAATAAATATTCAGCCTCCTGTGAACCCTCGGGTACTGTTGTATTCAACGTTTGTTCAATTACTCTTTTACCCGCAAATGCAATATAGGCATCCGGTTCGGCAATAATGATATCCCCTAACATACCAAAA